TTCTTTACGTACTATTTTCGTTACTATACCTGCTGATGAAGCATTATAGACTGTATTGTTACTTTTTCTTCCATCGGGATAAATCTGCCCCCTTCCCCTGTTTCCACCTACATATATGGGATATTTTAAAAAGTGCACATCTTTTTTCGTAGCAGGGTCTGGAGAAAGAATAGGAAAGACAATTTCACTATATTTTTGACCAGAAACGGGGCCTACCACAAGAATATTTTTTTGAGTGGGATGATAACTCTGAAAAGACAGATTGCCTATCTTTTCTTTCATCTCAGGAGAAATACGATCGGGAGGAGCTAATTCGAAGCCTTCGGGTAAAATCAGAACAGCCCCCACATTCAACCCCCCCATTTTTTTCCCATTAGCAAGAACTTGTTTCAGTTGCATATCATAAGGGATTTTCACAACCGCTTCAAATACAGTATCAGGAAGTACAGCTTGTGGAACTTCAATATCCACGGGTTTCTTAGCTAAATGGCAATTGGCACATACAATTCGTCCAGTTGCTTCGCGTGGATTTTCATAACCCTGCTGCGCAAAAATGGGATACGCGTTTGAGATAGATGTCTGACTTATTATATATATCATGATTAATACGGAAATAGATCGAGTCATCTCTTCCTTTTCCTTTATCCCAAAAAGAGTATTTGGATTTTGCATGGTTCAATCATTGATCCCGAAATTTCTACAATAAATTGGGTAGGTAGAGTTAATACAGTTAGTTCCCTATCCACGAGTCTGCCATTGGAATGGAATCATTTTCAATATGTTGAAAGAGGTAGAATTCAATATGTTGAAAGAGAAAGAGGTAGAAGTAGAAAGAAGAAGATGAAAATGCTTTGTTTCTTTCTGTAATGTATACATCAACCTTTTGAGCTGATTGATATGAGAAGGTGGGGATCCATTGATATGAGAAGGTGGGGATCCAATGAATTATTCATTCATTGAATGATAAATAACTACAAGTGAAGGAGATATACGATTTAAAGAATGGAAAATCCAATATTTCACAATTGTATCTAGAATGACTGGAAAAGTGGAAACAAGACCGGATATAATTGGATCATTATGAGCCAATCCAAAATCGTTGTAGACCGAACCAATCATGAGTTCCCAACCATGGGGCGAGTGAAATCCGATCCATAAATCAGTAACTAAAAGAATGGAAAAAGCTTTGATTGTGTCACTGAAGCTATAAAGGAATTCCATAACCCAAGAATTCAGAATGACAAGTTCTTCATTACGCAGAAGAAAATAACCACTGAGAATAGAGAAACATATTAGATTTGTTGAGAAATGCAAGATAAGATGTAGATGATATTCATTGTGTGTTTTGACCAATTGCATCGCTTCTTTGTGAATTCTTATGGGAAGCTTTTGTATATGTGTCCCGGGGAACTCCTTTATTATTTCGTCCAAGAATATTAGTTCTTCGAATTCTATGAATCTTTCTAGAACGTTCATCTCTTGAATACCATTCAAAAAAGTTTCGTATTGCTGGGTATTGCACCAATTCGTAATCCAAGGTTCGAGACATTTCTGAAATGATAGAGAGACCCACCAGGGCAAAAAGACGATAGATGCAAGATAAGGAAAAGAAGTCAAAGCTTTCTTTTTTTCACTTTTCATCTGTGAATTGTTACTGGATTTGCTTCATCCATCGACCCTATATCGAATATTTCTTTGAAGCAGAAGCATGAGTTCTATAACAAGGTATGGAACCCATAGATTTCTTTCCTATTTTTGTGTAATTCTTTCCTTTTTGAATCTATAAGAAATATAGAAATGGAATAGAGATCTGCTTCCTATGAAAAAAGAAGAATAAGCAAATACTCCTGCCAGGTATGGTGTACCAATCGGACAAATTTGGATCAATCCCATCGTGATTTGTTGTTTTTTTTTCAATGTTCAAAAAAGGCACCTGAGATCATAAATAGTATTAGATAAAGGAACCTTCTCGATGCCCATAATAATTCTTTCGAAAAGTTTTCACTATATAACCATATCGCACCACAGTAAAGAGGAATATGGATAAATAATCTTGATAATGAGATCCAAAATGGGCAGAAAAATAAGGAATAAACTGGATATGATAGATCCAATCCCTTTTTGATCAAGGAGACAAAAAAGTATACAATAGGCGGTATATGAATCCAATTTACTAGGCCGTATTTCACATATCCATACCCATTCAGAATCTTAGGCCAAAAGGGAGGAATTTCGTATACCGAGATGCTCGAACTCCGATATATGTGATGAATCCATACTTGTTTTTTACTAGTATACAATAAAAAATTAAGTTGGATTCCATACACATAAAAAAAAGCATCTCTCGCACAAACTTGAAACTTGTATAAGGCATGACTATAGTTATAGTTGTTTTGTTTCCATATATGCCCTCCCGCTTTTGTTTATGGGACATACACGTGCCCGTCAACAGAACGGAACGAAGAACTCGAGTCTACCATGTCTTGTTTGAATGAACATTCTAAAGAAAAAGACTTGAGTTACATTAAAAAAAAGGGGGGAGAAAGGTGTCACCAAGTTCCTTCACTCATGCTGAGAAAGCTCATTTCAAATCAAATCAAAAGATTTCAATTGGTACACCCAAAAAATAGGCCAATTCCGCAGCTTTTTGTTCCATTTCTCGTGGAGTCCAATTCTCATCAGTACGAGTCAAGGGAATGGCTCCCCGGCCTCTGATTCCCATATAAATAACACGGCGAGAAGAAAGGCCCTCTTCTTTCACCTCCATTCTGATTGACTGGATATCTCGCATAAAGAAGTGGAGGAATATGCGGCGGTTTTTTCCAGGGAATCCCCAACGAAAAATAGAGACTATTCCTTCCTTTCGATCGAATTGATCATAACCACTACCTATATTCCACGAAATTGTGCACCACAAATAGGTGCTAATGAATAGACCTGCGATCCCATAGAAAGACATGACAATTCCTTGCGGAAAAAAAACGATTTGCTGATCAGGGAATATGAAGATAAGATTTCTACCAAGATAACTAGAAGTCCCAACTACTACAAATCCCAGGGAACCAAAAAAAAGGATACAGGTCCAGCAAAAATGACTTGTTTTTCTAGATCCTCTTATCAGTTCTATCCATATATGTTCTGATCGCCAGTTCATATTATACTATCTCAGATCCGGTTGTATTTGATTGGAATTCTTCTTCTTCAGAGAATAACCCAAGTGCGTTTGATTTTTGTTTCTTGCTCCCAAGAGAACTCTCATTTACTAGTGCTACTTTGTTGTGAACCATTAGGAAGAATTGGTTAGATACATTTACATCCTGTTTTGAATGGTATATGGAATGGATTCATTGGAATGGATTCCTTATTTTTGGACTAGTTATATCCATATAGTATATATACATTTACCCGGATATCATGTATCTATATACATAAAAGTTCTCTGATTTGTGTTCAGAGAAAACCACATATCCACTATATTCCACTAAATAAATACCTAAACGAATACCTCCAGTTTGGAAATGAATTGATGAAATTTTGTCCTCATCTTATCTAGACAATCTGATTTTTTTGAACATGAAGAGATAAAGAAGCCATTGCAATTGCCGGAAATACTAGACCTACTAAAGGCACAAAAATAGAGGGTAAGTGAAGATCTGTCATAGAATGGATGCCTCGATTTCCTATTTGTACCCCTTATAACTTATAATATAAGGAAAGATATCTTATGATAAGTATATCTATTATAAATAATATTAAGTAGTGAATAAGTGCAAGGAATGTAGAATTCAGTGTAGTTATTTCCGCACGAATAAAAATGGGATTATTTGCGACTATAACTAGAATTCGTGGAATCGAAAAAAGATCGAAGTATATAAATCTACTTCGTATCTTTTTTTCGATTGATTTCCAGATAGATGACTATCTAATGTAATATTGTATAACTGCGTAAGAACTCATATTCCAAAATCCCACACGAACCCCACAATATGGATTATTCAATGATAGATATCCTATCTAGATAAAAATGCATACTTATAAATAGAAATAAATAGAAAAATAAGAAATTGACATCAAATCCATTCATATTAACATAAAAAATCAGACTAAAAACTGATATTATGAATTTCATACTCAATTGAAAATGAATGTTCATGAATTGAAAACCCACGAACATTCATTTTTCGTTTCCCGTGGAAAATTCCCAATTACTAATCCAAAATGGAGGTAGTAGGAAAAAACCCATGGAGCTGCAATAACTCACCAAGAGTAGCTTTTAGAGAATTACGCGGTACGATTGAATCGAATGAACCCTTCTCGAATAAATACTCAGCTTCTTGAATACCTTCCGGAACTGTGATATTTAATGTTTGTTCAATTACTCTTTTCCCTGCAAACGCAATAGAAGCGCCGGGTTCAGTAATAATAATATCCCCCAACATACCAAAACTGGCTGTAACTCCACCTGTTGTAGGAGTGGTAAGGATTGATAGATAGAATAGCTTTTTATTGCATTGGTAATCATATGAAGCCGACGATATTTTAGCCATTTGCATCAAACTCAAAATTCCTTCTTGCATGCGCGCTCCACCAGAGGAACACACTAGAATAAGAGGTAGAGATCGATTAGCAGCATATTCGATCAAACGGGTTATTTTCTCACCCACTACGGATCCCATACTCCCTCCTATGAACTGAAAATCCATAACCCCAATCGCTATGGGAATACCTTTGAATTTACCCATGCCTGTTTGAATAGCTTCAGTTAAACCTGTATCTCTTTGAGAAGAAGCAATACGATCCTGATAAGGTTTGTCTTCATAGGCTTCCTCCTCATAGACTTCCTCTTCAAAACCTTCCTCCTCAAAAGGTTGAGATTTGTCTTCCAAAAGTTCCTTCTGGGAAGATTTCTCCTCAAAGGGTTGAGGTTTATCTCCTATAATGAATTCGTATTCATCAGGATTGAACCTAAAATAAGCATTCCTCGGAAAAACTTCATCTTCCAAATTAAAATCAGAATCAGAAGAAAGGAACTCGAAATCTATTTGATCCCAAGACGGAAGTGGCGGATAATAAGGAGTAAAAGGATAATGAGACTGATCAGGGGGGATAGGAGATCCAAATCGATTCCCTTTATGAACATCCGAAAAACAATTCTTCTGATGGCCAAAAAGATTATCAGAAGGTCCTGTCTGATTTCCTCCTTCATTATTACCAAATCTTCCATGATTATTATTATGGATGACTTTTGCCATCTTAGTTTTTCGAAGAGTTCGTTTGCTTTGTTCACGAAAGACTTTCTGGTGATACAAAAGATTAAAACTACGAATGGATAAATCCCTGCTAGTATCAGCTTGACGTAATGAGAAATCATATAAGGCAAAAGATAAGTCTTTGTTGCTACGGACAGACACATCTCTAGAAGGACCCTTTTCATAACTTTTTGCCCTTCCACTCTCAGGTATTTCAATTTGGCAGAAAGTAGAGAAGGTATGATTACTTGACAAACCAAACCTATTGCTAAAAACAAAAACTTTATGACTATGACTTGGTAAACCAACTTGATTGCTACATAAAAGTAACCGAGTATTATATAAATGCAATGTATTATACAAAATCCGAGAAAAACTGGAATATAGGATTATACGAATCCAATAATAAATCCATCTAAACAGCCAATACAAAATCATTTTTAGAATATCCCATTTTTGGATTTCAACTTTGGTTTGGGAGGGTAGGACTTGACCTTTTTCAAATTCAAAGGAGAAGACTTATTCTCAAAGTAAAAGTCCTCATCCAAACCCAAACGATCAAAATCAAGAAGGCCACCCTTCCGTGGATGATCAGAAGAAGGATTCTCCGAAGGAGACTCAGAAAGATTCTTCGAAGAAAGACCTAGTATCTAGTATATAAATAGGATGTATGTAAGGATTTACAGGCAAATGCCAAGACTTTAGGCAACGGATCTACACAGGAACAGCAGGAGGAGCTATCCGATTACAGCAGTAGTCCCGATTCAAGCCATTCTTCCAAAGATGAGGAGAGTTTTACCTTGAATCGGGGTCTCCGTCATCGCCCTCAAAAGAAGGAAGACCGAGAGCTTCCCCTGCGGAATCCCTGTCATGACGGATCTCCTGAAGATTCCGGCCCGTGGAACCCGGTTTTTTTTTTCCTATTGACACTATCTGTGCAATCCCACTCATTGATGTCTATAGAAACCATATGTTCATCGAAAGGATCCCAAGTGTCTCTGTCGACCAGCAGGTCAATGCGATCTAAACTCTTCATTTTTAAGTGATATCCGCAGTGTTCACAAATATACAACATGTTTGATTTCAAAAATTTTGTATAGTTTAAGTGATCACACCCTTCACATTGTGTCCAAAGTTTTTGACAAAGTTCGATTCGATCAAGAGAATCTTTCGAAGCAGTCCTTAGAATATCTGAAGCACCTTCCATAAGAGAATTCTCAAGAGCATTCTCCCGATTCAAATTCGTGTAGTTTGTCCTGACTAATGTTCCAAAAAGCTTCGAATAATTCACTCAAAAATAGAAAAATGGAGAAAATCCTTCCTGTACCGGTCAATTCTCTGAAAATCACAAATCTCCTTCGACTCCTCTAGTGTTCTACTTGAAACTAAAAGGGTGTTTTTGTTCAAAAAAAAATCCGAAAGATCCAAAATACTTATATTAACTACAACCGAGTGCTTGGTCATTTGCTGAACCTCCCAGGTATAAGAGTCTTAACTTCACATAAACATAAATATGACTAGTGTCATTTTTTTTATCTACCCAATGGGCCTCTATAAAACTCTGAAACTATTTGTCTTTGAAAACAAATTCCTAGTTTCATAAATAAATAGGTTATAAACCCGCATTTTGGAAGTAGATTCATTCGAAATGACGATGGAATAGTTATTGAATGGAATAGTGATTCAGCATCTATGGAAAGCCACTTACACCTATGGAAACTCACTTACATCTATGAAAAGTCACTTACATCCATTGAAACAAATTGAAAGCTACCTCATTTATGAATGGAAAACTACCTATGAATTGAATTGAAAACTACCTTACCTATAGGATTCCCAAAATAGAGGAAACTTTGACCGCGCAAACCGTGACAAGATGACATATTTTACATTTTAAAGATCTCTTTTTATATCTCACTCAAGAACCAATCTATGCCACTCTTTCTATACCTAAGGAGCGCACCTATGTCAAGAGTTTCATACGAAATTATGTCAAAACTCTTATACCTCACGGACTTATGTCAAGAGCACAATTTGGTAATTCTTCATTTAGATTTAGTGGGTTCGGCTCAACCCTTTTTTAGGAAAAGATTGAGCCGAGTTTTTTTAATTACACTTAGGAAAACAAACAAGAATGACTGAATTATAGACTCTTATCCATTCTTTATCCTTTATCCATGCCTTATTTATCCAGCGTATCCACCGGTTTAAATTCGAATTTGATTTCTTTCCACACTTCACAAGCAGCCGAAAGTTCCGAGCTCCATTTGGAAGATTGGCGAATAATTGCATTCCCTTCAGTAGCTAGATCCCGTCCTTCATTACGAGCTTGTACACAGGCTTCTAAAGCTACCCTATTAGCTACCGCACCGGGTGCATTTCCCCAAGGATGTCCCAAAGTTCCTCCGCCGAACTGTAATACGGAATCATCTCCAAAGATCTCGGTCAAGGCAGGCATATGCCAAACATGAATACCTCCTGAAGCCACCGGCAGAACACCTGGCATAGAGACCCAATCTTGAGTGAAGAAAATACCACGACTTCGGTCTTTTTCAATAGAATCGTCACGTAGTAAATCAACAAAACCTAAAGTCATCTCGCGTTCACCTTCCAGTTTACCTACTACTGTCCCAGAGTGAATGTGATCCCCGCCAGACATACGTAATGCTTTAGCTAATACACGAAAATGCATACCATGATTCTTCTGTCTGTCAATAACTGCATGCATTGCACGGTGAATGTGTAGAAGTAAGCCGTTGTTTCGGCAATAATGAGCCAAGCTAGTATTTGCAGTGAACCCCCCTGTTAAATAGTCATGCATTACGATAGGAACTCCCAATTCTTTTGCAAATACCGCTCTTTTGACCATTTCTTCACACGTAGCTGCAGTAGCATTCAAGTAATGTCCTTTGATTTCACCTGTTTCACTTTGCGCTTTATAAATGGCTTCGGCACAAAATAGGAAACGATCTCTCCACCGCATAAATGGCTGTGAATTCACGTTTTCATCATCCTTGGTAAAATCAAGTCCACCACGTAGACATTCATAAACTGCTCTACCGTAGTTTTTCGCGGATAATCCCAGTTTGGGTTTAATAGTACATCCCAATAGAGGACGACCATATTTGTTCAATCTATCTCTCTCAACTTGAATTCCATGAGGTGGACCTTGAAAAGTTTTGGAATAAGCAGCAGGAATTCGTAGATCCTCTAAGCGTAAAGCTCGTAGAGCTTTGAACCCAAATACATTACCTACAATGGAAGTAAACATGTTGGTAACAGAACCTTCTTCAAAAAGGTCTAAAGGATAAGCTACATAAGCAATATATTGATCTTCCTCTCCGGCAACGGGCTCGATGTGGTAGCATCGTCCTTTGTAACGATCAAGGCTAGTAAGCCCATCAGTCCACACAGTTGTCCATGTACCAGTAGAGGATTCGGCAGCTACTGCGGCCCCCGCTTCTTCAGGTGGAACTCCAGGTTGCGGAGTGACTCGGAATGCTGCCAAGATATCAGTATCTTTGGTTTCATATTCAGGCGTATAATAAGTCAATTTGTAATCTTTCACGCCAGCTTTGAACCCAAGACCTGCTTTAGTCTCTGTTTGTGGTGACATAAGTTCCTCCTTACAACCCATGAATTCAGAATTCTCACAACGCCAAGGTCTACTCGACATAAACAAGGTCTACTCGACATAAAATAGGCATGAACAAACCCTTTGAAAAAAAAACGCATCTTTCATTTCAAAGCATTTTCAACCCAACTAATATTATCCACTAATGGAATGAATAAGACCATGTATTGAATTCACCAAATACATCATTATTCTATACTCTTTGATATGTATAACGCAACCCAATACTTATTTTTCAGGTTTTTAATTGAATAAAACCTCTTTTTATTTCCACTTCCATCTCGAATCCCCTTGACAGTAATCTATGTTGTAGATGTAAATCTTAGGTGTGAAAATAAGCATAATTTATCCCTGAAAGGGTATAAAACAAGGATGGACCCCAATCCATATAATATACAAAAAAACAAAACTAAATAACAAAGGGCAATGAGACCCAAATCATGAATGAATCCTAAATGGAGTTTATTCCATAAATCTACATCAACCAATCTTATCCTAATCAATCTTATCCTAATCAATCTTATCCTAATATAGTATAGATGATAGATGGGATTCTAGATAATGACTAGATAATGATCGATCAATATAATATAGTATAATGATAGATAAATGAAATAGTATAATGATAGATAAATGAAACCTATTTCCTAATTCATTCTTCTTATTCATCATTTTCTTGAGACTTTAGACTTTGATGAAATTCATATTTTGAAAAAAGATTGGTTGAACTTGATTGAAAATGGACTCATGGAATGAATAAACAACGAAATTGGGTTTGCTTAGACAATACTAACGAAATTGAGCGCCAACTTTTTCACCGATTTCATTCCTTCCTTATTGAATTAATTGATCAACCTATTATTGTATTGGGCATTTTCGATTTGGAAATATTGCTAAGCTAAGAAATTTTGACATATTTCACTTTCTCATAATGCCCAAGATTTATAATGCTTTGATTATTCCTATCGATGAAGAAAGGAAAGTGGCTTGTGAGGTACAGCAATTATTAGGAAATTCTCAAGTTCGAGCCGTAGCTATGAATGCTACAGATGGTCTGACGAGAGGGATGAAAGTGATTGACACGGGAGCTCCTCTAACTGTTCCAGTTGGTGAGGCTACTCTCGGACGAATTTTCAACGTTCTTGGAGAACCCGTTGATAATTTAGGTCCTGTGCATACCCGTAAAGCATTTCCTATTCATAGACCCGCCCCCGATTTTACAAAGTTAGATACAACATTATCAATCTTTGAAACAGGGATTAAAGTGGTGGATCTTTTAGCTCCTTATCGTCGTGGAGGAAAAATTGGACTGTTTGGAGGAGCTGGGGTGGGTAAAACAGTACTGATCATGGAATTGATCAATAACATTGCGAAATCTCACGGAGGCGTATCTGTATTTGGTGGTGTAGGCGAACGTACTCGTGAAGGAAATGATCTTTACATGGAAATGAAAGAATCCAGAGTGATTGAGGAATCCAATATTGCAGAATCCAAAGTGGCTCTCGTCTACGGTCAGATGAATGAGCCGCCAGGAGCTCGTATGAGAGTTGGTTTGACTGCTGTAACCATGGCGGAATATTTCCGGGATGTGAATGGCCAAGACGTACTTCTATTCATTGACAATATCTTTCGATTCGTTCAAGCGGGATCTGAGGTATCCGCCTTATTAGGTAGAATGCCTTCCGCAGTAGGTTATCAACCTACCCTTAGTACGGAAATGGGGTCTTTGCAAGAAAGAATTACATCTACTAAATCCGGATCTATAACCTCCATTCAAGCTGTTTATGTACCTGCAGATGATTTAACCGACCCCGCTCCTGCCACGACATTTGCACATTTAGATGCTACTACCGTATTAGCAAGAGGATTAGCTGCCAAAGGAATTTATCCAGCGGTGGACCCTTTAGATTCAACGTCCACTATGCTCCAAATTGAGATCGTTGGTAAGTACCATTATGAAACTGCGCAAAGAGTGAAACAAACTTTACAGCGTTACAAAGAGCTTCAGGACATTATAGCTATTCTTGGATTGGACGAATTATCCGAAGAGGATCGTTTAACCGTGGCAAGAGCACGAAAAATGGAACGTTTCTTATCACAACCCTTCTCTGTAGCAGAAGTATTTACGGGTTCCCGGGGAAAATATGTGAATCTCGCAGAAACAATTAGGGGATTTGAACGAATCCTTTCTGGAGAATTAGACAGTCTTCCCGAGCAGGCCTTTTATTTGGTGGGTAACATCGAGGAAGCTACCGCGAAAGCTATGAACTTAGAAGTGGAGAGCAAATTCAAGAAATGACCTTAAATCTTTGTATACTGACCCCTAATCGAATTGTTTGGAATTCCGAAGTGAAAGAAATCATTTTATCCACGAATAGTGGCCAGTTTGGTGTATTACCAAATCACGCCCCCATTGCTACAGCTGTAGATATAGGTCTTTTGAGAATACGCCTCAACGACCGATGGTTAACAGTGGCTCTTATGGGGGGTTTCGCTAGAATAGGTAATAATGAGATCACCATTTTAGGAAATGATGCGGAGCTGAGTACTGACATTGATCCACAAGAAGCTCAGCAGACTCTTGAAATAGCTGAAGCGAATTTGAGTAGAGCGGAAGGTAAGAGACAAAGAATTGAGGCAAATCTAGCTCGTATACGAGCTATTACGCGAGTAGAAGCTAGTAACAATACTATTTCCTACTAGTTTCCTACTAGGACCATAACAGTCCAAAGAAGTTCTTTTTTTGATTGATTGGATTGATACATTGGATTTGCTATTTGCTATTTGTTTTGCTAATTTCCGAAATCCAATCAAGTCTAATTTGTCTAATCTGATAGATAAGATACAACGGAAAAAACAAGAAAATCTGTAAAAAAAACGGATTGGATACCGGGTATCTAATATCTAATGTATCTAATATTGAATAAGTTCTATAAGTGATACCTACTATGAACTTACTATGAAGTGATATATACCTACAAAGTGATATATACCTACTATTGGATTTGAACCAATGACTCCCGCCGTATGAAAGCAATACTCTAACCACTGAGTTAAGTAGGTCATTTATCACTACAAAGAAAAGAAAAAACCCATCGCTTCGTGAATTCGAGATGGAATTGGGCGGCTTCCATTCTAGACGGAATATGGTATGGCTTCTAGGCAATACTGTTTCTTACCATTAACAAGAAAGGGGTTAGGGGGTGATCTTGAAGATCATGGAATATTCATCTTACCAAGAAATTCATATCCATCTTGACAAGAAATTCTTGATATGTTAATATATGTATATGTATGACAAGGGCTATAGCTCAGTTAGGTAGAGCAACTCGTTTACACGTGCGCCGATGCTTTTCAAGGAAGTCCATTCCATTATGCAATCCATATATCTTATTGTTATTGAGAAATCAATGTCTTACTTCATGGATTCGAAAGAACAAGAGAACAATAGCCTGACAAAGATGGATTTTTTGTGCTTCAATCGGATTTCGATGCGAACAAATCCAATCAACCCATCTTTCTTTGATTTGAGAATGGATAAGGTCAATACCCAGTCTATTCAATGCTAGGCATAATGAGTATAAGGTCTTAAAAGAACCTCTTTTCATCCTATGAGCTTTCAGGTGTATAAAGTCTCATAGTTGACTCTTGTAGCGGAGCGATTCTAGTTCCCTTCTTTAGGAAAATGGGTGAATCTAAGCCGGAGGCAGACCTACGTCAAGGTAACCCTTTTTTGAAAGACTTCGGTATTGCTCTTGGATCCAAATCCAAATAATGAATCAGAGCACATGGAGCCATCTCACTATCTTCTTACTTTTCCTTGAAGAGAAGAAACAATATGGCGGATTCACTGATCTTTTCATCAGTTGATGAAAGAGCCCAATGCAAGAAAATGCATGTTGGGTCTTTGAAACAGTTCGAATCATTTCAATACTCAGGAGTTTGATCTGTTTTACCGAGAAGGTCTACGGTTCAAGTCCGTATAGCCCTATGAATTCTATTTCTTATTTATGCATTTCGTATAGTTTTCATTTCGTCATTACATTAGTGGAATTGAATGAATTCGTTTCAAAAAAGAAGTGGGTGGGATCACAACACAAGGCTTGAAATCTCGGTCTCGAGCCAAAAAAAAGGGGGATATGGCGAAATTGGTAGACGCTACGGACTTGATTAGATTGAGCCTTGGTATGGAAACCTACTAAGTGAGAACTTCCAAATTCAGAGAAACCCTGGAATGAAAAACGGGCAATCCTGAGCCAAATCCTTCAAAGGATAGGTGCAGAGACTCAATGGAAGCTGTTCTAACGAATGGCGTTGGTAACAGGAATCTTGATATCCAAATTCCCAAAAGGAATAATGACCTTATATATTATATACCTAATATTATACCTAATATCTTATATACCTAACTTATATACCTAATATTATATATCTCAAGAATATGTATGTATACATACTGACATATCAAATGATTCATTTCATCATAATCATACAACCTGAATCTAGAATTTCTAGAAATGGAAATTTGATTCTAGTATATTCAATATATTCTTATTCTATTCTTCTTTTCTTTCTTATAGATTCTTCTAGTAATTTTCTAGTAATAGTAATCTTCTAGTAATTAGTTAGTTTAGTTAGTAATGAATTAGGAATGGAATTCTAGTATTTTGAATTTGGATTTCGATTTTTCTAGAATTCAAGTAGAATAGAAAAGAAATAAAAAAGAAAGTCTAAAGATCAATCCATTTTCAATTCCATGAAACATTTCAGAATAATTCTGAATGAATCCATATCAATTCCATCTAAGTTTACTAAGTTTAATAGAAATTTACTAAGTTTAGGAAAAAATTGGATATTTCATGATGAAATCATTGACTTCAGAGTCTGATTTCTTGAAAAAAAAAGGGGGGATGAATCAGACGAGAATAAAGAGAGAGTCCCATTCTACATGTCAATACTGACAACAATGCAATTTCTAGTAAGAGGAAAATCCGTCGACTTGAGAAATCGTGAGGGTTCAAGTCCCTCTATCCCCAATCCAAAAGAAATTTTGACTTCCTAACTATTTTTTTTTTCTTCTTCTTTCGCCGGTGATTCCAAATTCATTTCATTTCTTGTTGACTCTACTCTCTTCTTTTACAAATACAAACTACGCATAAATACTTGTCACCCCAAGTTTTTGGTGGCATGACTACAATATACATATCAATCCACAACATAGATGGACAAGGAATCTCCATTAGGATTATGGAACCATTCACAGCCCATATCATTACCCTTAGGTTTATCTAAAGAAGGTCTTCTTTTCCAAAAGAAAATTCCAGGGACTCCGTAAGATTTTCATCCTTTTTGAGTCCCTGTCCCTTTCTTTGATTGCCATAAACGTGGATCTTGCTAGTAAGATAATGTGCGTTGAGTCAGGATAGCTCAGTTGGTAGAGCAGAGGACTGAAAATCCTCGTGTCGCCAGTTCAAATCTGGTTTCTGACACACAATTCATGAAATCATGAAATTCCAGAAAAAAAAAAAACAAGAACAAATATTGTATAATTTGAATCTTTGACCAAACATCAGAAATCCAAGGAATCCTCTCCCTTAAATAGGATGAACAAGGAATCTTCTCCGGATGAACATCGAGTTGAAATAAAACGGAATATGAGATTTTTACAAGTATAATTCAATATCAGAATTATAAATTTCAATTCTGGGTAATGAGATTTCTCATATATAACTATAACAAACCAAATCCATTTTATTAACATTAATATCATTAGTAATATCACTATTTGAAATGTTTCCCACTTTTCTTTTTTTTCCGTCATAATTTTATCCTCTCCTTCCGGGTTTTCCGGATTTATATACATGAATATTTCTTCATTGAGATAGAACATAGATTCTAGAAAAACTCTATTCTATAGAAAAAACAACTATATAGAAACTCTTTAGAAAGGGACATAATGAAATTCCTTGATTAGATATTTTTAGGAGAAAGCTCCATTTTCTTGCATTGATATATCCAACAATTGATATATCCAACAACCAAATGAAAAATCGAGTGATCTCATTCGAAACGTCTTGTCATTCTCAACCAATTCTGTGCCCTAATATAATTACCTGGACTAAGTGCTATAGCGCGTTTCCAAAATTCTGCAGCATGATCGAACCAAACATCTGCAATTCCCGGCTGACCACATAGAAAGGCCTCTTCTCCTCGGTCGAAATAGGTAAGTCAATTCCTTTCCTGAGAACCGTACTTGAGAGTTTCCTATCTCATACGGCTCAGCAATCCATTCTTTTGGCATCCCATCTTACCCTATCTAACCCCTAATTTCACTGAATTCCATTTTTCATAAATGGATTTCCTTTTTTCTTGGGTTAACCAGAAGAAGTGAATTACATAAGTTTCAAACTTTCATTTTCATGAATCAATCCGTTTTCTCTTTTTTCCCACCTTCACTTCAGAAGAATTCAATATAAGTACCTACCTATATCATCACTCTTAGAATTTTTGGAAAGGTAACTATCTCGGTTTCATATCATATATGAAATGGATATAGAATTTTGGAAAAAGACTTTCTTCCATAAGAAAAAAAAGGCTTACCATCTTTGGGATTTGATACTACACCGCTGCTCAATACCTTAGTGGATCAACTCTATTACATAAGTAGATTCCTAAGCCTTATCTCATATGGATCTCATAGAATGTCTCATGGAATTCGAATGAGATAAGTAAGCAGTTCTGATTTGATCCATCCATCCAAAATGAATTGATCCTTACGGTGCTTCCTCTATCAATTTGAGCCTTTATCCATAGAATAGAAGTATATAGGCCATACCTCTTTCTTCCTATTTTTTTTGTTTCCGCGAACTTTGCTACAGCTTATAAAAATCGTTGCTTTGGACGATGTATATGTAGAAGGCCTCTTTTTTTTTCTAGTATTGACTAGTCCATTGGATCTTTTCCCCCCTCTTTTCTATAATGGAGATAGTCGCACGTAATAACAGATCACGGCCATATTATTCAAAGCTTGTGGTAAGAAGGGATTTCGGTCTAGTGCTAGAGCATAATATTTTAGAGCCTTTGTATGTTCCCCATTGTTTGTGTGTATAAGTCCTATGTTATAGAGTATATAACTTCGATCATAGGGATCTATTTCTAGTCGCATAGCTTCATAATAATTCTTTAAAGCTTCCGCATAATTTCCTTCGGATTGAGCCGACATCCGTTACGGTCGTTCATTCTCTTCAAAGAATCCCCGTTCCAGAACCGTACATGAGATTTTCACCTCATACGGCTCCTCCCTTCTGTGCATAGTACTTGAAACTGGATAATCTATCGAAATCATCTAGGAAATCCGAATTTTTATACTCTCATTATGAACTGACAGAGGCTAGTATTTTTACAAGAAATTTCTAGCCAGCCTTCCTACAAGAGCTTTTGCCTTTTCTCCTTTTCTTAGGAATATCAACCAATCCTCTTACTATTAGGATTAGATAGAAATGCTAACTCCAACAATTTCTTTGTCTTCAACGCCTCTGATTTCCAGGAATTCGTCACTTCAACAATCTTTGATGGCTATACGGGTATCCAAACAAAGTACAAACGAGATGGATGCTTGTTGTCCCAACCATTCTTCTTAGTCCCGATACCGATGAATGAGGAAAGGGAGTCATTTATAACAAAAACAAAGTTTTCATATTGTTGATTCCTGGGTGTAGTGCTTCTTCCCCTATGCGGCCCATTGGTACTAGTGAAGTGGGATTCACCCACAATATGGATATGAAAGCCATGGGTTTGAACCTTTTGCTAAATACTCAAATTGACAATTGAAGCATCTGAGGCTGCATTTATCGAGGATACACGACAGAAGGAATTCTTCCATCTTCGACCTTTCACCTTCAACAAGCGTAACTTGATTTCGATTCTCTTTTCTTTCTATCTGGAATCATGTCTCTTTCTAATTCTAAAGACAAAAAAAACCAAAAAAATCAAATCGCACCATCTCTGTAATAGGTAAATGCCTCTTTTTCTTCTGAAGTTGTCGGAATGATTCGTAATAAGATATTGGCTACAATTGAAAAGATCTTATCAATAAAGTTTCCATTTATACGAGATCTAGGCATAATTAGCAATCCATTTCAGAATTTCCATAATTCTTCTCATTTTCGGAAGAAGAAAATGATCTTCAAACTATACAGTCCAAAATACAAAAGAACATAAAAACGGATTCCTTCTACAAAAAATGGAAACTTTATACTACAATTGAAAATTTGGAGGAGGAAGAGATAATAAATTGTTGGATTTCTTTCATTGGATTTGGAATTGGATTCTATCCAATTGAAGTAGTATACCAATGAATTGAATGAAAGCCTTACTATTTGACTATTTACGATTTGACTATTTACGATTGGATTTTCGATTACTATACTAAATACTAAACTAATACTAACTATACTATAAATACTAAACTAATACTAACTATACTATTACTATTTGAGTATTACTATTACTTTACTTACTATTTTGTATTCCTTTTTTTTTTCTCTTTTCTTTTCTCTCAGTGAAATAAAAAAGTGAAGGAATCAAGGACTTTCTTTTCCTTTTTCCTATGGATTCTAAGAAATTGGGATTCCTATAGATAGAACCATTATCGAAATGAAAATGAAATCGTAGTACAACCTTCAGTTGATTTATTCCAAACCATGGATTTCATACGGTATCAATGTCAAAAAAAGACTACCCGTCGGTCTTGACAAACATGAAGATCCCCCTTCCTTTTTTCCTTTTTTAGTTTCCTTTCCCATTTGCATTTTGTATTTCGATTCGAATGAATTGATCGGTTGCACTTGGACTGAAATAATAGAGATGACTCGCTATTCATTCGGTTTATGGTCCATAATTCGATTATGCCGGAAAGATGACCGAGTGGTTGAAGGTGTAGCATTGGAACTGCTATGTAAGCTTTTGTTTACCGAGGGTTCAAATCCCTCTCTTTCCGTTTATGTACTCTCATCCATCGAATTCGCCAATCTGACCGATCACAATCTATCAAATGAAATACCAATCAAAACTATTCTTCTGATTCACAGTAAGATCTTTACTTAATGAGGATTCTTCTCTATTTCGAATTCGTGTGGTACGTAAAATACAAGTAAAGGCAGAACATACAAAATACAAACGGGACCTTTGACCCATTTGGAATCCATACGTGAAAAACTGTGGATTAAGGCCCTTCTTTCTGAACTTCAATCCATTTCCTTTCACAAAAAGGAGGAAGAGGGCAAAATTGTCCGAACCCCCCTTTTTTCGTGAAGTTCAAGTCTGACGGGAATAATATTCTACGACTAACAATTCCTGAATTTTCAAACAGGCACTTTGACTATCTATTATTTTATTTACGAATCCTTTATATTTCGATTGGTATGAGTCAAGAGTCAAATGATCTGGCAATTTCTTTGGAACCACAAATTGCTGGCATTTTGGTTTCTTTTTCTTTTCTTTCTCTTCTTTCTCTTCTTTCTCTATCCAATTTTTTAGAACCAAAATTTCATATCTTTCTTCCTCTTTCTCTTCCTCTTCTTTCTCTTCCTCTTCTTTCTCTAGTCTCTCTTTTCTCTCTTTCTTTAGTCTCTCTTTCTCTTCCTCTTCTTTCTCTAGTCTCTCTTTTCTCTCTTTCTTTAGTCTCTCTTTCTCTAGTCTCTCTTTCTCTATCAAAATTCTTTGATATTTTCGTTTCTCTATCGAATTTTGAACTAAAGTGTGAGATTTTTCTTTCTCTTTCGTAGTAATAATATCTCGGGGTTTGCAACGATAACTTGGTATATCTACTATACGACCATTAACTAAAATATGTCTATGGTTAACTAATTGCCTGGCGTTAGGAATTGTCAAAGCCATATCCAATCGAAAAAGAATGTTATCCAAACGCATTTCAAGTAGTTGTAGTAAAACCTGTCCTGTTGATCCTTTTGCCTTTCTAGCCATATGCACATATCTAAGTAATTGTCGCTCCGTCAGACCATAATGAAAACGCAATTTCTGTTTTTCTTCTAGACGAACACAATAGCCTGATTTTGTTCTAGAACTCAATTGGTTTTTCAGATCTTTACTAGTGAGTCCCGGTAAAGCCCCTAGACGGCGTATTTTTTTGAAACGAGGTCCTCGGTAACGAGACATAAAGACTCCTTTCTTTTTCTTTTCTGAAAATTTCCATTTTTGTCATATCCCTATAGAAATGGAAATTCCAATGGGTAAGTTAAGTAATAAAGAAAAATAGGACTGAACTCCATCAAAGAATCAAAACGAAACAAAGTCGAATAAAAAGAAAAAGATTTGCAATATCATATTCCGATTCGATATTCAAATTCCATAGATATAGAATATATCTGGGATAGGGAGTGAAGGTTGTTTTGTATCAATATTCAGATTTGATATAGATATAGAATATATCTGGGATAGGCAGTGAAGGCTAAGGCTACGTTTTCTTATTTTTTCTTTCTGTAGAGATCTCATCTCTCAAATGCGTTTTTGTTTCTGTTGAAAGATATGACGACATAATAGACGAGCAACTTGCTATTGGAACAAAAGGGGAGAGTCCTTATTTGGAGAGATTATCTCGATTATGTACATTTTCATTATGGAACAAATCGAACAAAAAACAAATCGAAAAAAGCCCGCTATCGGAGTCGAACCAATGACCGTCGCATTACAAATGTGATGCTCTAACCTCTGAGCTAAGCGGGCTCACATAAAATCAAAGAAAAAAAGTGTATAGGAACTCAATAAAGCACAGGCATTTGAGTTCACTAGATTCCCTTGTTTCGAGTTCCGTCCTAATGAGTCCTTCGATTCTTATAGATGAAAGAAAGAGATAGAATCTGAGTCTTAGTTTAGTAAAGAATTCTTTAGGAATGATCTTCGAATTGATAATAGACTGATAAGTCTTAGAATGAAGTCTTCGAATTGGTAATAGACTCATAAGGTATTATGTTGTATGGAAGCTCATATAGTCATTGATACATATATGGATTGATGAATAGACTAAGTTGTGCAGGAAAAGGGGTTTCTCCTCACGTCGGGAAGGGGTTTCAAAGATGAGTGTGGTGTCCATTGAGCACCAAATGGCTATGTCATAATAGATTCGAACACTTGCCCCAAATGGACTTCAATCTGATAATTGCTCTAGTGAATAACTCAAAAAATCTAGATGGGAGATAGAAGAAAACTGATCATAACTATCTATCTCTTAGAGGTTCACTCAAAACTTGGCTATTGGCGGGTCTCTTTGTATGTGTTGTCCGGAAAGAGGAGGACTCAATGATTATTCGTTCACCGGAACAAGAAGTGAAAATTGTGGTGGATAGGGATCCTGTAAAAACGTCTTTCGAACAATGGGCTAAACCGGGACATTTCTCAAGAACAATAGCTAAGGGCCCTGATACTACTACTTGGATCTGGAACTTACATGCTGATGCTCACGATTTCGATAGTCATACCAATGATTTCGAGGAAATTTCTCGAAAAGTATTTAGTGCTCATTTCGGTCAACTCTCCATAATCTTTCTTTGGTTGAGTGGCATGTACTTCCACGGTGCTCGTTTTTCGAACTATGAAGCATGGCTAAGCGATCCTACTCACATTCGACCTAGTGCTCAAGTAGTTTGGCCAATCGTAGGTCAAGAAATATTGAATGGTGATGTTGGTGGAGGTTTCCGAGGAATACAAATCACTTCCGGTTTTTTTCCGATTTGGCGAGCATCTGGAATAACTAGTGAATTACAACTCTATTGTACCGCAATCGGTGCATTAGTTTTTGCAGCCTTCATGCTTTTTGCCGGTTGGTTCCATTATCACAAGGCTGCCCCAAAATTGGCTTGGTTCCAAGATGTAGAATCCATGTTAAATCACCATTTAGCGGGCTTACTGGGACTTGGGTCTCTTTCTTGGTCGGGGCACCAAATACACGTATCTTTACCGATTAACCAATTTCTCGACGCTGGAGTGGATCCTAAAGAGATACCACTTCCTCATGAATTTCTCTTCAATCGAGACCTTTTGGCTCAACTTTATCCCAGTTTTGCTGAGGGAGCAACCCCATTTTTTACCTTGAATTGGTCAAAATACGTGGATTTTCTGAGTTTTCGCGGAGGATTAGATCCAATAACAGGCGGTCTATGGCTGAGCGATATTACTCATCATCATTTAGCTATTGCAGTTCTGTTCCTCATAGCCGGTCATATGTATAGGACGAACTGGGGTATTGGTCATGGACTGAAAGATATTTTAGAGGCTCATAAGGGTCCGTTTACAGGTCAGGGTCATAAGGGCCTTTATGAAATCCTAACAACGTCATGGCATGCTCAATTATCTCTGAACTTGGCTATGTTAGGTTCTTTGACTATTGTAGTAGCCCACCATATGTATTCTATGCCCCCTTATCCATACTTAGCTATTGACTATGGTACACAACTTTCCTTGTTCACACATCACATGTGGATCGGTGGATTTCTCATAGTTGGTGCTGCTGCACACGCGGCTATTTTTATGGTAAGAGACTACGATCCAACTACTCGATACAATGATCTTTTAGATCGTGTTCTTAGACACCGCGATGCAATTATATCGCATCTCAACTGGACATGTATCTTTCTAGGTTTTCACAGTTTCGGTTTGTATATTCATAATGATACCATGAGTGCTTTAGGACGCCCTCAAGATATGTTTTCAGATACCGCTATACAATTACAACCCATCTTTGCTCAATGGATACAAAACACTCATGCTTTAGCACCTGGTACAACAGCTCCTGGTGCAGCAGCAAGCACCAGCTTCACATGGGGAAGTGATGAGTTAGTAGCAGTAGGTGACAAAGTAGCTTTGTTACCGATTCCATTAGGAACTGCAGACTTTTTGGTACATCATATTCATGCTTTTACGATTCATGTGACTGTATTAATTCTATGGAAGGGTGTTCTATTTGCTCGTAACTCCCGTTTAATACCTGATAAAGCAAATCTTGGTTTTCGTTTCCCTTGCGATGGACCTGGAAGAGGAGGAACATGTCAAGTATCCGCCTGGGACCATGTTTTTTTAGGTCTATTCTGGATGTACAATGCAATTTCGGTAGTCATATTCCATTTCAGTTGGAAAATGCAATCGGATGTTTGGGGTACTGTAAGTGATCAAGGGGTGGTAACTCATATCACAGGAGGAAACTTTGGACAGAGTTCCATTACTATTAATGGGTGGCTTCGAGATTTCTTATGGGCACAGGCATCTCAGGTAATTCAGTCTTATGGTTCTTCATTATCTGCGTATGGTCTTTTCTTCTTGGGTGCTCATTTTGTCTGGGCTTTTAGTTTAATGTTTCTATTCAGCGGACGTGGTTATTGGCAAGAACTTATTGAATCTATAGTTTGGGCTCATAACAAATTAAAAGTTGCTCCTGCTACTCAGCCCAGAGCCTTGAGCATTGTACAAGGACGTGCTGTAGGAGTAACCCATTACCTTCTGGGTGGAATTGTCACAACATGGGCATTCTTCTTAGCAAGAATTCTTGCAGTCGGATAATGGCTAGGAGGATTTGAAAGGCATTATGGCGTTAAGATTTCCAAAGTT